CAATGCTCCTTTTCGCCATGCATAAACTGAACCAACAATTGGGATAAGCACGAAAATGAAAGCTTCAATAAATACGGATACACCCAATACATCGAAACTCATTGCCCATGGATAAAGAAATACCGTTTCAACATCAAAAACAACAAAAACTAGAGCAAACATGTAATAGCGGATTCGGAATTGTAACCAAGCATCCCCCATGGGTTCTATACCCGATTCATAACTAGATAGTTTCTCCGGTCCTTCCCTAACCGGGGCTAAAATTCCGGAAATTACAAATGCCAAGATAGGAATAATGCTTGATATTATCAGAAATGCCCAGAAAATATCATATTCGTGAAGCAGAAACATAAATGTACTCCTATTAATGTGGAATATGCTGAATTATTCGATTCGAATCGGAAGTGTCAATTTATCCAAAACTTCTTATCTTAGTTTAGGTGAAAGAAGAATATATTTTGATCAAACGGCATAGTTTAGAGTTTCTGTGGGACATATCTTGTTTAAAGATTCACCTAAGAAAATCCCACTTACACTTACATTTTGTATTTCGATTCTATTTAGATATGGTGTATACATAGGGTGCTCCTTCTTACAAAAACAAGATTCTTTCACTTTGTCTTGGGTTCTCTATCCTCTATAAAAAGGTAATTCTATAAAAAAAGTGAAAGTTAATAAAATACTAAAATATCCTATATTATCCTATAATAGATATAATAATATCCTATTATCTATAATATCCTACCTAATATATATAGAATATACTATATAATATAGTATAGATTTATATATTATGATTATTATCCATATTATAATCCTAATACTTAATATATCCCAATAATAATTATTATATTATTATAAAAATTATTATAAAAGAAATATCCTATAATTAATAATTATTTAATTACTATTAAATAAATAATAGTAATAGTCCATAATTAGTATATTCAAATTCTTTATTTCATTTCCTTCCTTATCAGAAATAAATAAGAAGGATGAAGTTATTTCATTAGAGTTAGAATAAAAATGAGAGTTAGAATAAAAGATTCTTTCTATTTTGGAAAAATCTCTAGTAATAAACTAGATTACAATTTGGAATAAACCAAAATACTCGTTTGTTTTGTTATGGCAATAACACTTAATATTAATAATATAATGATAACACCAAACAATGGGGTAGATTCCGACACAAAAAAAAGTTTTACAGTACACCTATACTAGATACTAGACAATGAAACATAGCAAAGAGTGGAGTAATCTAATCGACGGAATCATAAAAGATTTACATAACATTACATTTTATAATGAAAGAATTACATATTATCGAATAATTCGATAGACCAAATCAAACCCCCAACCCAAAACCCCCCAACTCATAGAATATAGAAGAAGAAACGTTAATCCTTTAGTACCAATTCATTATCTCTCCATTATTTGTGAATCAATCAATAAGGTTTCTCTTGTTCTGCCAAAAAAAGATTAGTGATTAGTCAGGGCAGGGGTTTTCTACAAATATGAGACCTAAGACCAAGAAAAGAATACGTCTTAGACCCATGCTACTTAGGATTAGAGGATTAGATTTCGTTGGGTCAGGTTGAAGTTTTTAGTCGGAATCATGTCATGATTTCCACTTCCTAAATTGATTGGGATTCGGTATACAAAAACAAAAATGTGTCGCTAACTCTTTGATCATGTACAGGAAAAGAAAAGAAGTAATATTTAATTCATCCACAATTATTAATGAGAAAGGGTGAGTAATTCATACAAAATTGGAGAAGTACAGATTAGATCTATTGAAATTTTTTTCTGTACTTATCTTATGTATTTACATGAGGATTTGGTAATGCTTTCATTTCTATGATACCAACCAAGTGGCCAGAACTATGAGGAAATGAAAGCATTACCAAAATAATATAAAATATATTAGGATTATAGGGCTATACGGACTCGAACCGTAGACCTTCTCGGTAAAACAGATCAAACTTATTATTATCGAAATGATTTGAACTGTTTCAAAGACCCAACATGCATTTTATTGCATTGGGCTCTTTCATCAACTGATGTAAAGATCAGTTATTCTACCATATTTTATCTTTAGAGGAAGATAATGAGATGGCTCCATGTGCTATGATTCATTATTTGTATTCTGATCTAGGAGCAATACCAAAGTGTTTCAAGGAAGTATTACGTTGACTTAGGTCTGCCTTCGGCCTAGATTAACCTAAGTTAAATAGAATCTCTATCGCCTCGCTGGAACAGTCGAATATGAGACTTCATACACCTTCAAGTTCATAGAGCGAAAAGAGGTTTTTTTGAGTCCCTTATACTCATTATGCCTAGCATTGAATGGGATGGGTATTTACCTTATCAACTATCAAATCACTGGCGGGTGGGTTCTATTTGATTTGGCAACTTAATTAGCGCCTGAATCGGACCGAACCCAATATTTGTCAGGTCAGGCTATTGTTCTCTTGTTCCCTCAAACCTATGGAATGGAGTAAGACATCAATTTTTCAATACGATCAATTATGTTCATTGCATAATTGGCTCCTTTGAAAAGCATTGGCGCACGTGTAAACGAGGTGCTCTACCAACTGAGCTATAGCCCTTGTTATAGACATCTTAACATATAGACAATTTCTTGTCAAGATAGATATTTCATAATCCCACACGATAGCTCTCTGATTTATTTATTTTATTTAAGCTTAACAGAAAGAAATTAGTATTGCTTGGAAATCCTATTCTATCTATAATTCCCGAAGTGATGGGTTCCCATTTGTAGTGATAAATGACCTACTTAACTCAGTGGTTAGAGTATTGCTTTCATACGGCGGTAGTCATTGGTTCAAATCCAATAGTAGGTAGAACTTATTAGATACTGGAATCGATGAAATGATATCTAATAAGTTTTTCTACCCATCTTCTTTTTTTTATCAGATTAAACTTGATTGTGTTCAATTAGCAAAATCAATATGTGGTGTAAGTGTATATATTAAAGTAAAGAACTTTTAAAAAACTTATTCGTTTTAGTTTGGTCTAATGACTTAACTAGTAGGAAATAACATTGAGAGCCTCCACTCGTGTCCTAGCTCGTCTGAGAGCTAGATTCGCTTCAATTGCTTGTCTCTTACCCTCAGCTCCACTCAAATTAGCTTCAGCTATTTCAAGAGCTTGTTGAGCTTCTTGCGGATCAATGTCAGTACTTATTTCCGCATCATTTCCTAAAATGGTGATTTCATTATTACCTATTCTAGCAAAACCACCCATCAGAGCCACCGTTAACCATTGGTCGTTGTTAAGGCGTATTCTCAAAAGACCTATATCTACAGCCGTGGCAATGGGGGCGTGGTTTGTTAATACGCCAATTTGACCACTATTAGTAGATAAAATGATTTCTTTCACTTCTGAATCCCAAATAATTCGATTAGGAGTCAGTACACAAAGATTTAAGGTCATTTCTTTAATTTGCCCTCCTCTTCTAAGTTTATAGCTTTCGCGGTAGCTTCATCGATGTTACCCACCAAATAAAAGGCTTGCTCGGGAAGACTGTCTAATTCTCCGGAAAGGATCAGTTGAAACCCCCTAATTGTTTCTGCAAGACCAACATATTTTCCTGGAGAACCAGTAAATACTTCTGCCACGAAGAAGGGTTGGGATAAGAAACGTTCAATTTTTCGTGCTCTGGCTACAGTTAAACGATCTTCTTCGGATAATTCGTCCAACCCAAGAATAGCTATAATGTCCTGAAGTTCTTTGTAACGTTGTGAAGTTTGCTTAACTCTTTGCGCAGTTTCGTAATGTTCCTCACCAACGATTCGAGGTTGTAACATAGTTGACGTTGAATCTAAAGGATCCACTGCAGGATAAATACCTTTGGCAGCTAACCCTCTTGATAGTACGGTAGTAGCATCTAAATGTGCAAATGTCGTGGCAGGAGCAGGGTCGGTCAAATCGTCCGCAGGTACATAAACGGCTTGTATCGAAGTTATGGATCCCTTTTTGGTAGAAGTAATTCTTTCTTGCAAAGAACCCATTTCTGTACTAAGGGTAGGTTGATAACCCACTGCAGAAGGCATTCTCCCCAATAAGGCGGATACTTCTGATCCTGCTTGGACGAAACGAAAGATATTGTCGATGAATAGAAGTACGTTTTGCTCATTAACATCCCGGAAATATTCTGCCATGGTTAGTGCAGTCAAACCAACTCTCATACGAGCTCCCGGTGGTTCATTCATTTGACCATAGACTAGAGCTACTTTTGATTCTGCAATATTTTTTTCATTAATTACTCCGGATTCTTTCATTTCTATGTAAAGATCATTTCCTTCACGAGTACGTTCGCCTACTCCGCCAAATACGGATACGCCTCCATGAGCTTTGGCAATGTTGTTGATCAATTCCATGATGAGTACTGTTTTACCTACTCCAGCTCCCCCAAATAGTCCTATTTTTCCTCCACGGCGATAAGGAGCTAAAAGATCCACTACTTTAATTCCTGTTTCAAAGATTGAAAATTTTGTATCCAACTCTATAAAGGCAGGTGCGGGTCTATGAATAGGAGATGTTGTGCTAGTATCTACAGGACCTAAATTATCAACAGGTTCCCCAAGAACGTTGAAAATTCGTCCGAGTGTAGCTCCGCCGACTGGAATGCTTAGAGGAGCTCCCGTATCAACTACTTCCATTCCTCTCGTCAATCCATCCGTAGCACTCATAGCTACAGCTCTAACTCGATTATTTCCTAATAATTGCTGTACTTCACAAGTCACATTAATTTGCTGACCAACAGTATCTCGACCCTTTACTACTAAAGCGTTATAAATATTAGGCATCTTGCCCGGCGGAAAAACAACATCTAGTACTGGGCCAATAATTTGAGCGATACGCCCTAGGTTTTGTGTGGAAACCGCAGGACTAGAAGGGGTAGGATTGATTCTCATAATTATAATTAAAGTGAAATATGTCGAAAATTTTTTTGGAATAGTGCCATGCCAAGGGGA